AAAAAGTCCTGGCATAAGCTATTTTCCCAAAGGACTCCTCCTTAAGTATCGTAGCTGTTATAGCGTTTCACCATTGAGTTCGAAATGGATCAATGTGGTTCCACTATCCTTTAAACACCAAGACAATATTTTAAAGCTAAAAAATAGTTCAAGTCCTCGATCTATTAGTACATCTCAGCTTAATATATTACTACACTTCTACTTGATGCCTATTCAAACGGCTAGTCTTGCCGTGATCTTACTTGTTTTCACAATGAGAGTACTCATCTTGAGGTGGGCTTCCCACTTAGATGCTTTCAGCGGTTATCCTTTCCATGCGTGGCTACCCAGCGTTTACCATTGGTATGATAACTGGTACACCAGCGGCATGTTCTTCTCGGTCCTCTCGTACTAAAGAAGAATCCTCTCAATACTCTAACGCCTACACCGGATATGGACCGAACTGTCTCACGACGTTCTGAACCCAGCTCACGTACCGCTTTCATGGGCGAACAGCCCAACCCTTGGGACGTACTACCGCCCCAGGATGCGATGAGCCGACATCGAGGTGCCAAACCTCCCCGTCGATGTGAACTCTTGGGGGAGATCAGCCTGTTATCCCTAGAGTAACTTTTATCCGTTGAGTGACGACTTTTCCACTCAATATCGCCAGATCACTAAGACCGACTTTCGTCTCTGTTCGACTTGTAAGTCTCACAGTCAAGCTTCCTTTTGCCTTTACACTCTTCGATCGATTTCTGACCGATCTGAGGAAACCTTTGTACGCCTCCGTTACCTTTTAGGAGGCGACCGCCCCAGTCAAACTGCCCGCCTGAAACTGTTCCCTGATCGGCTAACGATACAAGGTTAGAGTTCTAGTTTTATAAGAGTGGTATCTCACTGACGGCTCGATTAATCCCGTAAGATTAATGTCCCAGCCTCCCACCTATGCTGCGCAAATAAAACCCGAAACCAATTTCAAGTTACAGTAAAGCTTCATAGGGTCTTTCTGTCCAGGTGCAGGTAGTCCGCATCTTCACAGACAAGTCTATTTCACCGAGTCTCTCTCTGAGACAGTGTCCAAATCGTTACGCCTTTCGTGCGGGTCGGAACTTACCCGACAAGGAATTTCGCTACCTTAGGACCGTTATAGTTACGGCCGCCGTTCACCGGGGCTTCAGTTATTAGCGTCGTCATAAACTAACCAACTTCTTTAACCTTCCGGCACTGGGCAGGCGTCAGCCCCCATACGTTGTTTTACAACTTAGCGGAGACCTGTGTTTTTGGTAAACAGTCGCTTGGACCTTGTTATTGCAACCTAAAAGGTACCCCTTTTCCCGAAGTTACAGGGCTATTTTGCCGAGTTCCTTAGAGAGAGTTATCTCGCGCCCTTTGGTATACTCTACCAACCTACCTGTGTCGGTTTAGGGTACAGGTATTCTTTATTTATGACAGTGCAAGCTTTTCTTGGAAGCATAACATCAACTACTTCATATAACGCGCACGTTATTCCGTATTCATGACTTAGCTCAAAGTATTTTCTCTACTTCTCAACACCTTGTACATTTAAACCAATAACCATTAGTTGGCTAGTTTAGCTTTCTTCGTCCCTCGTTGCCAATAAAGAATAGTATAGGAATAAAACCCATTGTCCATCGACTACGCTTTTCAGCCTCGCCTTAGGTCCTGACTTACCCCCCGTGGACGAGCCTTCCGGAGGAAACCTTAGGTTTTCAGGGCATTGGATTCTCACCTATGTTTTCGCTACTCAAGCCGACATTCTCACTTCTGTTTCGTCCACGCCCGCTTACGCTAACGCTTCAATCTATAACAGAACGCTCCCCTACCGATATATAATATATATTTTTTTAATATCTCACAGCTTCGGCAAATTACTTAGTCCCATTCATTTTTGGCGCAGGATTACTCGACCAGTGAGCTATTACGCACTCTTTAAAGGATTGCTGCTTCTAAGCAAACCTCCTGGTTGTCTAAGTCTTCCCACCTCCTTTATCACTTAGCAATTATTTAGGGGCCTTAGCTGGTGATCTGGGCTGTTTCCCTCTTGACAATGGAGCTTATCCCCCATAGTCTTACTGGTTAGCTATACACTTAGTATTCAGAGTTTGCGTCGATTTGGTACCGAATTACCAGCCCGCACCGAAACAGTGCTTTACCCCTAAGCTATAACACTAACCGCTGCGCCTAAACACATTTCGGGGAGAACCAGCTAGCTCCGAATTCGATTGGCATTTCACCCCTAACCACAACTCATCTGCTGATTTTTCAACATCAGTCAGTTCGGACCTCCACTTAGTATTACCGAAGCTTCATCCTGGTCATGGTTAGATCATCCGGGTTCGGGTCCGTAATTGGTGACATCACGCCCTATTCAGACTCGCTTTCACTATGGCTCCGGTATTTCTTACCTTAACCATGCCACCAAATACAAGTCGCCGGCTCATTCTTCAACAGGCACGCAGGCAGACGTTATAAGTCGTCCTTCTACTGCTTGTAAGCT